TTGCATACTATGGATTCCAAACATTCATGATCTGTCTGTGCGTGCGTCGAATGCCTTATCCCTCGGTCTATTAGTGAACTCTCTCTCCAGGGATTGTGAAAGATGCTCCACTAGCAATATCCTTGTTATTGCTTCGACTCATATTCCCCAAAAAGTGGATCCCGCTCTAATAGCTCCGAATAAATTAAATACATGCCTTAAGTTACGAAGGCTTCTTATTCCACAACAACGAAAGCACTTTTTCACTCTTTCATATACTAGGGGATTTCACTTGGAAAAGAAACTGTCCCATCCTAATGGATTCGGGTCCATAACCATGGGTTCCAGTGTACGAGATCTTGTAGCACTTACCAATGAGGCCCTATCCATTAGTATTGCACAGAAGAAATCCATTATAGACACTCATACAATTCGATCTGCTCTTCATAGACAAACTTGGAATTTGCGAGCCAAGGTAAGACCGGTTCAGGATCATGGGATCCTTTTCTATCAGATAGGAAGGGCTGTTGCACAAAATGTACTTCTAAGTAATGGCCCCATAGATCCTATATCTATCTATCTGAAGAAGAGATTCCCTAAGGAAGGGGGTTCTTATTTGTACAACTGGTACTTCGAGCTTGCAACGAGCATGAAGAGATTAACGATACTTCTTTATCTTTTGAGTTGTTCTGCCGGATCGGTCGCTCATGATCTTTGGTCTCTACCCGGACCCGATGAAAAAAATGGGATCACTTCTTATTTGGTTGAGACTGATTCTGCTCTAGTTCGTGGCCTATTAGAAGTATTCGAAGGAGAAGGCACTCTGGTTGGATCCTCTCGGACAGAAAAAGATGGCAGTCAGTTTGATAATGATCGAGTGACATTGCTTCTTCGGTCCGAACGAAGGAATCCCTTAGATATGATGCAAAATGGATTTTGTTCTAGCGTTGATCAGAAATTTCTCTATGAATCGGAGTTTGAATTGGAAGAAGGGGTTGAATTTGGAGAAGGAGACCTCGACCTGCAACAGATAGAGGAGGATTTCTTGAATGACATAGTTTGGGCTCCTAGAATATGGTACCCCGATCTATTTGGTTGGATCGAAAGTCCCAATTCATTGGGATTTCCCTATTGGGCCAGGTCATTTTGGGGCACGCGGATCATTTCTCATCAAGAGAATGATTCGGAAGAGAATGATTCGGAGTTCTTGCAGAGTGGAACCACGCAGTACCAGACACGAGATCGATTTTACAAAGAACAAGTCTTTTTTCAATTTCAAATAAACCAATTTCTTTGGGACCCTGGGAATCCATTCTTTTTCGATGCGCCTGTGTTTTCACGTCGAGAATTCTTTGCAGATCAAGAGATGTCAAAGGGGCTTCTTACTTCCCTAACAAGTCCTCCTATATCGCTGTCTAAAAGCTGGTTCATCAAGAATACGCAAGAAAATAACTTCGAATTGTTGATTCATCGCCAGAGATGTCAGAGAACCAATAGTTCATTATCTAATGGGTCTTTCCGTTCTAATACTCCATCCGAGAGTTATCAGTATTTATCAAATCTGTTCCTATCTAACGGAACGCTAGTGGATCAAATGACAAAGACATTGTTGAGAAAGAGATGGCTTTTCCCGGATGAGATGAACCATTTGATTCATTTAACAGGAGAAAGATTTCCCATTCCTTAGCCGGAAAGATATGTGGCCATGAAAGGGGGATTAAGTGGAACAGAATTGACCGGTTGGTAGAGTCGTGGAAATACTTGTTTCTTCCATATTTTTGGCCTTAGCTACATGGAACTGCTACTTCGGAAACATGGAAGAATTGAAATCTTAGATCAAAACACGATGTCTGTATGGATGGTATGAACTGCCTAAACAAGAATTCTGGAACGGTGAACAACCAGAGCCTATATACTCAGACTCACTACATCAAAAAATTTCCATTAATGAAACATGGAAATCCGTTGGAAAATCAAAAATATGCATGTCCGATGAAAGGGTTGTTGCTATCTGCTCCAATAACGAATCATTGGTTTCACTGAATAACTCAAAAATTCACGGAATAACTAAAGAAAATAGATAGACCTTTCTCTTCGTCTCCGGTCGATGGATCTTATCAATTGGAAGATCTCCTATATGGCTAAGAAACATTCCAGTTGACCGAGCCTAATTCGAATTGTTTTGTTCCGAAGGAAAGATATTCACGGGGCCGGTTCGTCCGATTCAGATATTCACGACCAAGAGGTACTGGATTCTCTTTCGGATAGGCCCCGAAAGGGGAAGGAAGGCTGGAATGCCAACGGACGTCTATTATCGAATTCACCTGACCCGAGAGTACCCATTTTTTTGGGGAACGTCCCGCGCCAAAGTCACTGAATGGGTAAGGCGCGAATCCAATCCCTCAAACGGCCTATGGAATGTACTTTCTAGGTTACGGGCGGGCGTTTTCCCAGAGGTTTTTATTGTATCAATCTACCCCTGTGTGATTCCTGTTGAAGCATCTACTCGGTGGGTGGGTGC